TTAAAAATAAGCTAAATTAAGCTTTTGGGCTCATACCTCAAATATAAAGGAAATACCTTTTTTTTAAAAATAAAGTGCCTGATTAAAGGATTATTCTGATAGGATAAATTAAGTAAATTTTTACCTTTATTATATTTTATAGAATTAAACTATAACTAATAGTATCAAAAACTATTGTGCATCATACACTAAAATATATTTAAAAATAAATAGAAATTTTAAATTTCTTAATATTACCTTAATGGTAATTATTTTAAATTTACTTTTTAATAAACTCAAATAAAATATTTTTTTTATTTATTTTATTTTTTAGAACTATAATTTCAATCTCCTCCAATTCCTGGTTTGGTTGTTGAATCGGATTAGAAATCAACTTACTAAGATTTATCCCCCTAATCTCAAATTCAAATAACCTGTTATCTTCAGAAGCTTCATTAAAATATTTTTTAACCCAATCTATTGCATCAATAAATTTTTTATTCTCAATTTTATTTAAATTAATTTTAATTAAAAACTTTGAAATAAATAATTTTATTTCAATTATAATTAATTCCTCACTATTAATAAAAATAGGATCAACCCCATTTCATTTTTGATTCCCAAATATTTCTGAGGGATTATCTTGATTTAATAATCTTATTTTAATAACATGACAAAAAATTTCACCAATAATTTTATTATCGTATTATATAAATTTAAATTTTTTATATTTTATTATTATATTAAATGTAATAATTGGAGCTATTGGTGGAATAAATCAAACCTCATTACGAAAATTAATAGCATTTTCCTCTATTAATAATTTAGGGTGAATAATTTTTTCAATTATAATTAGAGAAAATTTATGATTATTTTACTTTCTAATATATTCATTTTTAATTAGAATTATATTTTTCTTATTTTACATGTTAAATATATTTTTTATTAACCAATTATTTATTAATAATATAAATTTTATTATTAAAATAAATTTATTAGTTAATTTTCTTTCATTAGGGGGATTACCGCCATTTATTGGATTTTTACCTAAATGAATTATTATTAATTTTTTAATATTTAATAAATTTTATTTATTAACATTAATTATAATTATAAGAAGATTAATTACTATTTATTTTTATATCCGAATTATTTATTCAACATTTTTATTTAATTATTTAAAATTAAAATGAAATAAAATTTTTTTAAAAAATAATTTTATTATTATAATTAATTTATTATCTATAATTTCTATTATAGGAATAATTTTTAGAACTTTATTATTTTTATAATAAGGTTTTAAGTTAAATTAAACTAATAATCTTCAAAATTATTTATAAAGAAATATTCTTTAAGCCTTAGTAAATAATTTACCCCTTAAAATTTGCAATTTTATATCATTATTGAATATAAGACTTAATAAAAGAGAATATTTCTCGTAAATAAATTTACAATTTATCGCTTTAACCCTCAGCCATTTTATTTTATGGCGAAAATGACTTTACTCTACAAATCATAAAGATATTGGAACATTATATTTTATTTTTGGTATTTGAGCTGGAATAGTCGGAACTTCCTTAAGTTTATTAATTCGAGCAGAATTAGGAAACCCGGGGTCTTTAATCGGAGATGATCAAATTTATAATACAATTGTAACAGCTCATGCATTTATTATAATTTTTTTTATAGTTATACCTATTATAATTGGGGGATTTGGTAATTGATTAGTACCATTAATGTTAGGAGCTCCTGATATGGCTTTCCCACGAATAAATAATATAAGATTTTGACTTTTACCCCCCTCTTTAACCTTACTTATTTCTAGAAGAATTGTAGAAAATGGTGCTGGAACTGGTTGAACTGTTTACCCCCCTTTATCTTCTAATATTGCCCATAGAGGAAGATCTGTTGATTTAGCTATTTTTTCTCTACATTTAGCTGGAATTTCTTCTATTTTAGGAGCAATTAATTTTATTACTACAATTATTAATATACGAATTAATAATTTATCATTTGATCAAATACCTTTATTTGTTTGAGCTGTGGGGATTACAGCATTTTTATTATTATTATCATTACCAGTATTAGCAGGAGCTATTACAATATTATTAACAGATCGTAATTTAAATACATCATTTTTCGACCCTGCAGGAGGGGGGGATCCTATTTTATACCAACATTTATTTTGATTTTTTGGTCATCCAGAAGTTTATATTCTTATTTTACCGGGGTTTGGTATAATTTCACACATTATTTCTCAAGAAAGATCAAAAAAAGAAACATTTGGATGTTTAGGGATAATTTATGCTATAATAGCAATTGGTTTATTAGGATTTATTGTATGAGCTCACCATATATTTACAATTGGAATAGATATTGATACTCGAGCTTATTTTACTTCAGCAACAATAATTATTGCAGTACCTACAGGTATTAAAATTTTTAGATGATTAGCAACATTACATGGAACTCAAATTAATTATAGACCTTCAATTTTATGAAGATTAGGATTTGTATTTTTATTTACTGTAGGAGGATTAACAGGAGTAATTTTAGCTAATTCATCTATTGATATTACTCTCCATGATACATATTATGTAGTAGCACATTTTCATTATGTATTATCAATAGGAGCTGTATTTGCAATTATAGGTGGATTTATTCATTGATATCCTCTATTTACAGGATTAACCTTAAACCCATTTTTATTAAAAATTCAATTTTTTATTATATTTTTAGGAGTAAATTTAACATTTTTCCCACAACATTTTTTAGGTTTAGCTGGAATACCTCGACGATACTCTGATTATCCTGATTCTTACATTTCATGAAATTTAATTTCATCATTAGGATCTTATATTTCTTTATTAGCTATTATAATAATTTTAATTATTATTTGAGAATCAATAATTTACCAACGAATTACACTATTCCCACTAAATATACCTTCCTCTATTGAATGATATCAAAATATACCACCAGCTGAACATTCATATAATGAATTACCAATTTTAAGAAACTTCTAATATGGCAGATTATATGTAATGGATTTAAACCCCATTTATAAAGGAATATCCTTTTTTTAGAAATGGCAACTTGATCTAATCTTAATTTACAAAATGGGGTATCTCCATTAATAGAACAAATTATCTTTTTTCATGATCACACTTTAATTATTTTAATTATAATTACTATTTTAGTAGGATATTTAATATTAAATTTATTTTTTAATAAATATATTAATCGATATTTACTAGAAGGTCAAATAATTGAAATAATTTGAACTATTTTACCTGCTATTACTTTAATTTTTATTGCATTACCATCTTTACGATTACTTTATTTATTAGATGAATTAAATAACCCTTTAATTACATTAAAATCAATTGGACATCAATGATATTGAAGATATGAATATTCAGATTTTTATAATATTGAATTCGATTCTTATATAATTAACTCAAATGATATATCTTTTAATAGATTTCGTCTTTTAGATGTAGATAATCGAATTATTTTACCTATAAATAATCAAATTCGAATTATAGTAACAGCTACAGATGTAATTCATTCATGAACAATCCCATCTTTAGGGGTAAAAGTAGATGCTAACCCAGGTCGACTAAATCAAACAAATTTTTTCATTAATCGACCTGGAATTTTTTATGGACAATGTTCAGAAATTTGTGGAGCAAATCATAGTTTTATACCTATTGTAATTGAAAGAATTTCAATTAAAAACTTTATTAATTGAATTAATAATTATTCATCATTAGATGACTGAAAGCAAGTATTGGTCTCTTAAACCACTCTATAGTAAATTAGCAATTACTTCTAATGAAAATTTTAAACCAAAGAATTAGTTAATTTATAACATAAACATGTCAAATTTAAATTATTACTAAATGTAATATTCTTTTATCCCACAAATAATACCAATTAATTGAATTATTTCTCTTTTTTTTTTTATTAGTGTTTATATATTATTTAATATTATAAATTATTATATTTACTATAATTTAAAAAATAATTATTCTTCTATTATTTTTACACCTAAAAATAAATATTTCCCTTGAAAATGATAAGAAATCTTTTTTCAATTTTTGATCCTTCTACTAATTTATTTAATATACCTTTTAATTGAATTAGAACTTTCTTAGGAATTATATTTTTACCTTTTATATTCTGATTAATCCCAAACCGACATTTTATTTTATGAAATTTAATTTTAAATAAATTACATAATGAATTTAAAATTTTATTAAAAAATAATTATTTTAGAGGTTCCACTTTAATTTTTATTTCAATGTTTTCATTTGTGTTATTTAATAATTTTTTAGGATTATTTCCATATATTTTTACTAGAACAAGCCATTTAACTTTATCTTTATCAATTTCTTTACCTATATGATTAAGATTTATATTATATGGATGAATTAATAATTATCAACATATATTTACTCATATAATTCCCCAAGGAACGCCATCAATTCTTATACCTTTTATAGTATTAATTGAAACTATTAGTAATATTATTCGACCTGGAACATTAGCTGTTCGATTAACAGCAAATATAATTGCAGGACATTTATTAATAACTTTATTAAGAAGAACTGGATCTAATTTATCTTATATTTTTATTTTATTATTAATTTTTATTCAAATTTTATTATTAATTTTAGAATCTGCAGTAGCTGTAATTCAATCTTATGTAATTACTATTTTAAGAACTTTATATTCTAGAGAAGTAAATTAATGAAAAATAATTTTAACTATCACCCCTATCATTTAGTAGATTATAGTCCATGACCATTAACAGGAGCTATTGGAGTATTAACTTTAGTAACAGGTATAATTAAATGATTCCACAATTTTAATATAAATTTATTAATTTTAGGATATATTATCACAATTTTAACAATATTCCAATGATGACGAGATATTTGTCGAGAGGGGACATTTCAAGGTAAACATACAATTTTAGTAACTAAAGGACTTCGATGAGGAATAATTCTATTTATTGTTTCAGAAATTTTTTTCTTTATTTCTTTTTTTTGAGCATTTTTTCATAGTAGTTTATCCCCTAATGTTGAAATTGGAGCTACTTGACCTCCTATTGGAATTCAACCTTTTAACCCTTTCCAAATTCCATTACTTAATACAATTATTTTAATTAGATCAGGAGTTACAGTAACATGAGCTCATCACTCAATTATAGAAAATAACTACTCCCAATCAATTCAAAGATTATTTTTAACTATTTTATTAGGTATTTATTTTACTATTTTACAAGCTTATGAATATTTAGAAGCATCATTTTCTATTGCAGATAGAATTTATGGTTCAACATTTTTCATGGCAACAGGATTTCATGGACTTCATGTAATTATTGGGACAATTTTTTTAATTGTATGTTTTAATCGTCAATTAAATAAACATTTTTCAAGAAATCACCATTTTGGGTTTGAAGCAGCAGCTTGATATTGACATTTTGTAGATGTTGTTTGACTATTTCTTTATATTTCAATTTATTGATGAGGAAATTAATTAATTATTTATATAATATATTTAGTATATTTGATTTCCAATCAAAAGGTTTAAATTAACATTATTTAATATAAATAATTATTTTATTAACATATATATTAATATTAATTTTTATTATTTCAAATATTATAATATTTTTATCAATTATTTTATCAAAAAAATCATTTATAGATCGTGAAAAATGTTCACCCTTTGAGTGTGGATTTGACCCTAAATCATCAGCACGATTACCATTTTCTTTACATTTTTTTTTAATTACTGTAATTTTCTTAATTTTTGACGTTGAAATTGCCCTAATTTTTCCAATTATTTTACTATTTAAATTAACAAATATTTTTATTTTAATAAAAATTAGATTTTTTTTTATTTTTATTTTATTATTAGGATTATATCATGAATGAAATCAAAATATATTAAATTGAACTAATTAATTAATTTAATAAGGATTATAATTTATAAAAATATTTGATTTGCATTCAAAAAATATTGACTTTTGTCAATTTATCTTAAAATAAGAAGCAATAATTTGCATTTAATTTCGACTTAAAAATTAGAGTTAACTTACTCCTTATTTAATTTTTAATTGAAACCAAAATAGAGGTATATCACTGTTAATGATAAAATTGAATTTTTAATTCCAATTAAAGAAATATAATAATTAAAATTAAGCTGCTAACTTAATTTTTAGTGGTTAAATTCCATTAATATTTCTTATTAAATTTATATAGTTTATTTAAAACATTACATTTTCATTGTAAAAATAAAAAAATTTTTTTTTATAAATAATATATATATATATATATATATATATATATATTATTTATTCTATATTTAAAGATTAAATAATCTCCATAATATCTTCAATATTATACTCTAAATTATAAGCTATTTAAATATAATTTATATATTAATAAATAAATGCAAATTAAAATTCAAATAACAAATCTATATAAATAAATTTTTAAATTATTTAATTGAAAAATATTATAAAAAATAGAATATTTTTTTACAATTATAATTATTCCTTGGCCTCTATATATTTCTCTTCATCCTATATCAATAACTTTTAATAAATTTTGACCAAATTTTAAAAAATAATAATTTAAACCATAAGTTGATAATCTTGGTATAAATCACATTAAACATAAAAAATTTCTTAAATTATAAGTCATATTAAATTTATTTACTCTATAAAATCCTATATTTCTAATTAAAAATCCTAAAATAGCTCCTAAAATTCTAACATAAATAACTATTAATTTTAAATTTATTGGTAAATAAATTATATAAGGATAATAAAAAATCATTCATCTTAAAAATCTTCCTCTTACTAATCTTATCAATAATAAAATAAATATTCTTTTTAATATAATAAAATCTTCATCGTATAAATTATATACTCTTATTAAATTAAAATCATTAATTATTATATATATTAATAAACGAATAGTATAAAATATTGTTAACCCAGTAGAAATATAATAAAAAAAAAATACAAATAAATTTAAATTTCTAAATCTAACTATTTCTAAAATTAAATCCTTAGAATAAAAACCAGCTAAAAATGGAATACCACATAAAGATAAATTTGAAATATTTAAACATAAAGAAGTTAAAGGAAGATATAAACTAATACCCCCTATAAATCGAATATCTTGAATATTATTTATCATATGAATAATTACCCCCGCACATATAAATAATAAAGCTTTAAATATAGCATGAGTTAATAAATGAAAAAAAGCTAAATCAGGAAACCCTATTCTTAAAATTCTTATTATTAAACCTAATTGTCTTAAAGTAGATAAAGCAATAATTTTTTTTAAATCAAACTCATAATTAGCAGAAACACCAGCTATAAATATTGTTATTATCCCTAATAATAATAAAATTTTAATAAAAAAAGTATTTATAATAATTAGATTAAACCGAATTAATAAATAAACCCCAGCAGTAACTAAAGTAGAAGAATGCACTAAAGCAGAAACAGGGGTAGGAGCTGCTATAGCTGCTGGTAATCAAGATCTAAAAGGAATTTGAGCTCTTTTAGTTATAGCAGCAATAATAATTATAATACTAATTAATCTTATAATAAAATCATTTTTTATAAAATTTAAGTAAAAAATATAATTTCATCTTCCATAATTAATTATTCAAGAAATAACTAATAAAATTAAAACATCCCCAATTCGATTTGATAGAGCAGTTAATATACCAGCATTATAAGATTTAATATTTTGGTAATAAATAACCAAACAATATGAAACTAAACCTAAACCATCTCAACCTAATAAAATTCTAATAATATTAGGACTAATAATTAATAAAATCATAGAAAAAACAAATAATAAAACTAAAATAATAAAACGAAATAAATTTAATTCAGATCTTATGTAACTTCTTCTATAATAAATAACTACAGAAGAAATTAATAAAACAAATATTATAAATAATAAAGATATTCAATCAATTAAAATAGATATAACAACTATAATTGAATTAAAAGAAACTAATTCAAATTCAAAAAAAATTACTAAATTATTTATAATAAAATAAATTATAAAAATAAAATTTAATATTCTAAATATAAATAAAAAAAAAAAAGAATAAAAACAAATATTATTTTTATTAATAATTTAAAATGAATTTTATCCATATTTTTGATTCCACAAATCAATATTTTATTTAAATTATTTAAATTAAATTAACTTACTATTAAATATTCAATTTTTAAAATTATTAAATTTAAAGGTAATCAATGTAATATTAATAATAAATATTCACGAGATACTCCACTATAAAATCTGTATAATCCTTGATAATAAGATCCATGTTGGGTATAAGAATATAAATATAATCTATAACCAGCACTAAAAAAAGAAATTAATATTAATATAATTATAGAAAAATATGATCAACTAATTAATCTATTAATTAATCTAATTTCACCTAATAAATTTAATGAAGGAGGAGCTGATATATTAGAAGATATTATTAAAAATCACCACAATCTCATTGAGGGTATAAAATTTATTATACCTTTATTAATAAATAATCTTCGACTATGTAATCGTTCATAATTAATATTAGCAAGGCAAAATATACCAGAAGAACATAAACCATGTCCAATTATTATAATATAAGAACCAAAATAGCCTCAATAATTTATAATCATAATACCCCCAATAACAATTCTTATATGGGAAACAGATGAATAGGCAATTAAAGATTTAATATCAACTTGACAAAAACACTTTATTCTAATATAAAACCCACCTATTAATCTAATAACTAACCATAAATAATTTATTATTACATTAACCTCTTGTAAAAAAATTAATACTCGTAATAAACCATACCCCCCCAATTTTAATATAATACCAGCTAAAATTATAGAACCAGAAACAGGAGCTTCAACATGAGCTTTAGGTAATCATAAATGAACAAAATATATAGGTATTTTAACTAAAAAAGCTATTACTATTCTTAAATAAAGTAAAATAAAATTCATATTAAAAAATTTTAAAAAATAAATTATTATTCTATTAATTTGATCATATAAATAAAATAAGCCCATTAATAAAGGTAAGGAAGCAAATAAAGTATAAAATATTAAATATATTCCTGCTTGAATTCGTTCAGGTTGATAACCTCACCCAACAATTAATAATAAAGTAGGAATTAATCTACCCTCAAAATATAAATAAAATAAAAATAAATTTATTACACTAAAAGTTAAATATAATAAAATCAACAAAATTAAAATATTAAATAAAAAAAAATTACAATAATATTTTACCTTAAATAAATTTTCTCTAGATATAATTATTAATGAACAAATTCAAATTCTTAATAAAATTAAACCATAAGAAATTATATCACATGAATATAAATAACTAATATTATTATATAATATAAAATTTATAGATAATAATATAAATAAAAATATTATAAATAATATTAATATTTGAACCAATCAAAATATATTATTTATAAAACATAAAGGTATTATAAAAATTATATAAAATAAAAATTTTATCATTTATTTTATCTTACAATAAATTAAATCTTTGAAAATAATCATTACCATGAGTACGAATTATTGAAACTAAAATTGATAACCCTAAAGAACCCTCACAAACAGAAAGTACCAAAAATACTATTAATATATATATATCATAATTAATTTTTATTAAAAAAACTAACAAAAAAAAAAAAATTCTTAAAACAATAAATTCTAATCTTAATAAAATAATTAATAAATGTTTATTTTTAGAAATAAAAATAAAATTACCTATAAAAAATATAATAATAAAAATAATTCATATATTTATAACTATCATTAGTTTTTATAGTTTAATTTAAAACATTGGTCTTGTAAATCAAAATTAAGAATTTTTCTTTAAAAACTCAAAGAAAAAGAAATCTCTTTATCTATAATCCCCAAAATTATTATTTTTATAAACTATTCTTTGAAATGATAAAATTAACTATTTCTTTTATTATAATTATAATATCATTATTAATATACTTTTTAACTCACCCATTATCTATAGGATTCATAATTTTAATTCAAACTATCCTAACATGTATACTTTCAGGAATATTAATTAAAACATATTGATTTTCTTATATTTTATTTTTAACTTTCTTAGGGGGATTATTAGTATTATTTATTTATGTATCTAGAATTGCATCAAATGAATTATTTTCATTTACAAATAATATAAAAATTTACTTTATTGTATTTTTTACTTTATTAATATTTATTCAATTTTTTTTCTATAAAAATATTACTTGAATAAATATAAATAATAATTCAGAAATAATAAATTTTTCAAACTTTATATTTTTTAATAATGAAAATAAAATTAATTTAAATAAACTATACAATAATTATTCATCAATATTAATATTAATATTAATTATTTATTTATTTATTACTTTAATTGCTATTGTAAAAATTACTAATATTTTTTATGGCCCATTACGAATATTTTTTAACTAATGTTAAATAATTTTAAATCAATTCGTAAATCTCATCCTATTATTAAAATTATTAATGGATCATTAATTGACTTACCAACACCATCAAATATTTCCAGATGATGAAATTTTGGTTCTCTTCTTGCATTATGTTTAATAGTTCAAATTATTACTGGTTTATTTTTAACAATATACTATACAGCAAATATTGAAACAGCTTTCTACAGAGTAAATTACATTTGTCGAAATGTAAATTATGGTTGAATTATTCGAACATTACATGCTAATGGGGCATCTTTCTTTTTTATCTGTATTTATATACATATTGGACGAGGAATTTATTATGAATCATATAATTTAAAATATACTTGATTTGTGGGGATTATTATTTTATTTATATTAATAGGAACTGCATTTATAGGGTATGTACTCCCGTGAGGTCAAATATCATTTTGAGGGGCAACAGTAATTACCAATTTATTATCTGCAATTCCTTATTTAGGAAATATACTAGTAAATTGAATTTGGGGTGGGTTTGCAGTTGATAATGCAACCTTAACTCGATTTTATACTTTTCATTTTTTATTACCATTTATTATTTTAATATTAACTATAATTCATTTATTATTTCTTCATCAAACTGGATCTAATAACCCTTTAGGAATTAATAGAAATTTAGATAAAATCCCATTTCATCCATTTTTTACTTTCAAAGATTTAATTGGATTTATTATTTTAATTTTTTTATTAACTATATTAACTTTAACAAACCCTTACATATTAGGAGATCCTGATAATTTTATTCCAGCTAATCCATTAGTTACACCTATTCACATTCAACCTGAATGATATTTTTTATTTGCATATGCAATTTTACGATCAATTCCCAATAAATTAGGAGGTGTAATTGCTTTAGTTATATCAATCTTAATTTTAATTATTCTGCCTTTTACTTTTAATAAAAAAATCCAAGGATTACAATTTTACCCAGTTAATCAAATATTATTTTGATTTTTTATTATTATAATTATTTTATTAACATGAATTGGAGCACGACCTGTTGAAAATCCTTATATTATTACAGGACAAATTTTAACAATTCTTTATTTTAGATATTTTATTATTAACCCTTTAATAAGTAAATATTGAGATAAATTAATCTTTAATTAAATTATTATATTTTAATATTACATAATTAATGAGCTTGTAAAAGCATTTGTTTTGAAAACTTAAGAAAGAATAAATTTATTCTATTAATTTAGTATACTAAAAAAAATACTAAAAAAAAATTTTTACACCTAAAAATAAAATTAAAAAATTTAAAGATATAGGTAAATAACTCTTTCAAGCTAAATATATTAATTTATCATAACGAAATCGAGGTAAAGTACCACGAACTCAAATAAATAAAAATGAAATTAAACTTAATTTTAAATAAAAAATTAAATTTAAATTATAACCCCCAATATACATAATAACAAATAATAATCTTATAAATAAAATTCTTGAATATTCAGCTAAAAAAATTAATGCAAACCCACCTCTTCTATACTCAATATTAAATCCAGAAACTAACTCTCTCTCTCCTTCAGCAAAATCAAAAGGTGTCCGATTAGTTTCTGCTAATATAGAAGAAATTCATCTCATAGATAAAGGAATCATAATAAAAAATATTCAAACCAATTTTTGATAATAAAAAAATATTATTAAATTAAAATCTATAATTATAATAATTCTAGATATTAAAATTAATGCTATTCTAACCTCATAAGAAATTGTTTGAGCTACTGCCCGTAAACCCCCCAATAATGCATAATTAGAATTTGAAGACCAACCAGCAATTATAACTGTATAAACACCCACTCTAGTACAACATAAAAAAAATAAAATCCCTAAATTAAATCTAATAAAATTAAAATAATAAGGAATTAATATTCAAATAAGCAAAGATAAAATAAATCTAATAACAGGAGAAAAATAATAACAATAATAATTAGAAAAATTAGGATAAGTAGTCTCCTTAGTAAATAATTTAATAGCATCAGAAAAAGGTTGTATAATACCAATTAAACCAACTTTATTAGGACCTTTACGAATTTGAATATAACCTAAAACTTTACGTTCTAATAAAACTAAAAAAGCAACCCCAATTAAAACCCCTAAAATTAAAATTAATAAACCAATTAAAATTATTATTAAATCATTAAATATCATTACTATATATATAATAAATTATATATTAATGACTTCTAAAATCACTACATTTCTCTGCCAAAATAGTTATAAATTTAATTATAACTTAATAAAATTCAAAAAAAAATTAATTTAATTATAATATTTGATCCTTTCGTACTAAAATATTAAAATTTTCAAAAGATAGAAACCAACCTGGCTTACACCGGTTTGAACTCAGATCATGTAAGATTTTAATGATCGAACAGATCAAAAATTTTAAACTTTTGCATTTATATTTTATCTTAATCCAACATCGAGGTCGCAAACTCTTCTTCTTATATGAACTAAAAAAAAAAATTACGCTGTTATCCCTAAGGTAATTTATTCTTATAATCAATAATAATGGATCAAAAATTCAAATATCATTGTTTTAATTAACAAAAAGTTAAATTAATTTTTTTATCACCCCAATAAAATACTTTTAATTCTTTAAATTATATTATTTAACTAATAATATTAAAAAAAAAATAAATATAAAACTCTATAGGGTCTTCTCGTCTTTTTAACTCATTTTAACTTTTTAATTAAAAAATTAAATTCAATTTAATTATTTTAGAGACAATTTATATTTCATCCAATCTTTCATACAAGTCACCAATTAAGAGACTAATGATTATGCTACCTTTGTACAGTCAAAATACTGCAGCCCTTTAATTAAAAATCAGTGGGCAGATTAGACTTTAAATTATTTTCAAAAAGACATGTTTTTGGTAAACAGGTGAATATATTATTTTGTCGAATTCCTTTAAAATACTTTCCATAAAATAAATATATTTATTTTAATCTTATATACTAATTTTATCATTATAACTAATTTTATTAAATTAAAAAACATTTTTTTATAAAAAATTAATTTTAAATTAAATTTTAATTCTAATAAAATTATTTATAATAAATTAAAATTTATTAACAATTTAAATTATAAAAATTTTATTTTAAATTTATTTTACATATAAAAATTTAATTTAAAGCTTATCCCTTAAAATATTAAATTTGATTATAAATTAAATTTATTTAATAAATTTAATTTATAATCAAATTAAAAATTTAATTTTTTTCTAAAAAAACTAGATATATTTAAAAACGAATAACATTTCATTTCAAATTAATTATTTAAAATATTTATGAAACAATAAATTTTTTAATTAATTAACTCTTTTAAATTCGAGAAATTTAATAATATAAAAAATAATTAATAAACTCTGATACACAAGATACAATAATTTAAATTTACTTTATTAAAAATTAATTTTCAACTTTATTTCAAAATTCTTTCACAATACTATTATACTATAAATTAAAAAATTTTTTCTATTAAAATACTTTAACCCCCATTAAATATTTTATATTAAAATTTTTTTTATTAAATATTTTATTTATTAATTTTTAACCCCCAATTCAAATTAATTATAATATAATATCTTTTCAATGTAAATGAAATACTTAATTCAAGCTCTAATTTGATCTTTCTAGAAACACTTTCCAGTATCTCTACTTTGTTACGACTTATTTCAATTTATAAATGAAAGCGACGGGCAATATGTACATATTTTAATTTATAATCATTTTATTAATATAAATAAAATTACATTTAAATCCAATTTCATTTAACTATTACATATTAAAATTCAATTTAAATAAATTTATTGTAATCCATTATATTCTTAATTATAATCTGCATCTTGATCTGATTTAATTTTTAATTAAAATTTTAAAATATTATTAATTATTATTAAATATTTTTTTAACAACGATATACAAAATATTAAATTAAGTAAATTTATTCGTGGATTATCAATTATTAAACAGATTCCTCTAAATGAACTAAAATACCGCCAAATTATTTAAGTTTCAATAAATAATTATCTACTATTTAAGTATTATTAATTTAAATTTATAATAATAGGGTATCTAATCCTAGTTTTTAAATTAAATTTATTAAATCATAATTATAATATAAATTTTTATTAAATTTAAATTTTACCTTACAATTTAAAATTTTTATTATATCTAAAAAAAAAATATTAATTAATTACTAAAAAATTTTAAATCAATTTTTGTATAACCGCAACTGCTGGCACAAAATTAGTTATTAATTTTAATATTACTAAATCTTAATTTCTTAAATTTTTAAAATTAATTACTACAAATATAAAATAATTATTATCTAAATAATTAATAAATAACACTAAAATTTATATGTAAAATAAATTTAAAATAAAATTTTTAAACCATAAAAAATTTATTTTATTAGACAATTTTTTAACATAGAATTTTTTTTTTTTTTTTTATATAATAAAATATTTAATGTACATTAATAAACAATTAATATTTCTTTTCTTTTCTTCTTCATAATATTAAATATAAAAATAAAAATTGCTATATAAATTTTTATAATTTAATAAATTATATTATATATAAATAATACATATATATATTAATTAATTTATATATATATATAATTTTTTTTTTTTTTTTTTTTATATAATTATTAATAGATTAATTAATTTATATATATATATAAATATTAATATATTAAATTTTTAATATAATAATTTATTTATTATATATATATATAAATATTTATTTATTTATTTATACTTAACCATTCTTAATAATTCTTCTATATAAATAAAA